AAGACTCTTAATGCTCCGGGCGAAAAGATGAAATCTTGGATTTTTGCGCATATCCCAATCCTTATTGATTATCTCATCACAGTTAAAATTTTCTTTTTTATTTTTACTTTTTTTTTATAAGTTCATTGAAGAAGTTTTATTTGCTCAGTAAGTTACTCCCACCCCTTTTTTTGTTTGTCCACTACTTCTTATGAATCGAAACAAACGAGTTCCGATAGAACTGGAAAATCAAATAAATAGTAATCTTTGACGAACAGGATCAATAATCATTATTATTTCCACACAAGAAAAGGAATTTTCCACCCTTTTCTTGTGTGGAAGATTAGGAAGACGAGTAATCCCTCCTAGAATCATTTGTTCCTTTCATTTATCCGCGTGTATTCTCCTCCTACTTATGCCTATTATCTATTAGAATTCGATTCTATTAGGTACAAAAAAACTATTGATGCATTACATGGCATTTACAATCTGCCAATGGGAGGCCTAGCATAGTCACAACACTCCCATTTTGATTGAAAAAAAGAAGGGGGGATCAAGTAGTCTTCTTCACAATATACATACTATTGCTAGGAATGGGATACAAGCAATTTCCGGCATCTCGCAGAAAAACAGTATAAACAAAGCAAGCAAAACATTTTCCATGATTTTTTTGAATCATACATAATTGCATCGATCACAACAATTGGGCTCTTTTTACCAGCTTGATGAATCCGTGGATCTAGAAATTCATTTCGGACAATTGAACCTTCTCAAACTGTTTCTTTTTTAGAACCAAAAAGATTTGTGCCAGAATAACAGATGCCAAGAAGAACAACAAACCTTGGACACGTAATGGATCTTGAAGTACTATTTCTGCATCTCCCTGACCAAATCCACCCACATTGGGATTACTCGTTAATGGTTGATCAAGCTTGATAGATTCACCCTCTGAAACAAGAAGTTCTGGTCCTGGAGGTATAATATCAACCACTTGGTGTCCATCCGATGCGTCAGCTATGGTTATTTCATACCCCCCTTTTTCTTTACGTACTATTCTGCTTACTATACCTGCTGCTGTAGCATTATAGACTGTATTGTTACTCTTGTTCCCATCGGGATAAATCTGACCTCTTCCCCTGTTCCCACCTACATATATGGGATACTTTAAGAAGTGAACGTCTTTCTTAGTATCAGGGTCCGGGGAAAGAATGGGAAAGACGATTTCACTATATTTCTGACCAGGAACAGGACCTACCACAAGAATATTTCTTTTAGTGGGGCGATAACTCTGAAAAGACAGATTGCCTATCTTTTCTTTCATCTCGGGAGAAATACGATCGGGGGGAGCTAATTCGAATCCCTCGGGTAAAATAAGAACAGCCCCCACATTCAAAGCCCCCTTTTTCCCATTAGCAAGAACTTGTTTCAGTTGCATATCATAAGGGATTCTAACAACTGCTTCAAATACAGTATCAGGAAGCACAGCTTGTGGAACCTCAATATCCACGGGCTTATTAGCTAAATGGCAATTGGCGCATACAATACGCCCAGTTGCTTCTCGTGGATTTTCATAACCCTGCTGCGCAAAAATGGGATATGCATTTGAAATAGATGTCCGAGTTATGACATATATCATGATCGATACGGAAATGAATCGAGTCATCTGTTCCTTTACCCAAGAAAAGGTATTTCTATTTTGCATGGTCCAATTATTGATCCCGGAAATTTCTACAATAAATTAGGTAGGTAGCTAGTATAGTTCCCTATCCACGATTCTGCCATTGTACTGGAGGGGGAATCCCTTAGACGGGTAGAAGTATAAAGAGTGAGTCAGATTAAAAATGGTTTGTTTATGTACGAAGTAACATTCGGATTTGATTGATATCGGCAGATCAAATGAGTTCTTCATTCATTCATTGAATGATAAACCACTACAAGTGAAGGAGATACACGATTTAAATAATGGAAGATCCAATATTTCAAAATTGTATCTAGAATGACTGGAAAAGTGGAAACAAGACCAGATATAATTTGATTGTTATGAGCAAATCCAAAATCTTTGTAGACCGAACCAATCATTAGTTCCCAACCATGGGGCGAGTGGAATCCGATACATAAATCAGTTAATAAAAGAATAGAAAAAGCTTTTATTGTGTCGCTTAAGTTATAGAGGAATTCCTGAACCCAAGAATTAAGAATGACAAGTTCTTCATTACCCAGAATAGAATAACCACTTAGAATAGCAAAACAGATTATATTTGTCGAGAAATGCAAAATTATATGGATATGATCTTCATTGTGCATTTTGACCAATTGTATTGTTTCTTTGTGGATTCCTATACGAAGCTTTTGTATCTGTGTCTCCGGGTACTCCTTTATCATTTCGTCCAACAGGAATAGTTGTTCTAATTCTATGAATCTTTCTAGAACGTTCTTCTCTTGAATATCATTCAAAAAAGTTTCGGATTGCCTTGTATTCCACCAATTAGTAACTAAAGGTTCCAGACTTTTATTAAATGAGAGAGAGATCCACCAGGGCAAAAAGACTATAGATGCAAGATATGGGAGGGGAGTCAATGCTTTCTTTTTTGGCACTTTTAATCTGTTCTGTAAATTGTTAATGAAACTGCTTCATTCGCCGACTCTATCTGATCCGATATTTCTATGAAGCATGAGTTCTATAACAAGGTATGGAACCTATGGATCGGATCTATTCCTTCTTTTTTTTTTTTGAATTGTTTAGTCCTTGGATCTAGAAAGAATATAGAAATAGAATAAAGGTCCGTTTCGAATGAAGAAATAATCAAGTTCCCAGATATCTCAATTGGTCAAATTCGAACCAATTGTATCTTCATTTGTTCCTTTCGATGAATGCCCGAAAAACCACTTGAAGTAATGAATATTATTCGGATTTCGAGACGAAAGAACTCCCCCTGGATCAATCAATTATTTCGAAATGTTTCACTGGCTACCCCCAACCCAGGAATAATTGAGGGGATATTTCTGAAGAATATTGATGATGAAATCCGAAATGGGTGGCAAAACAAGAGAGAAATTGAATAGTTATGAGAGATCCAATCGTTTGGTCATCAAGGAGCAAAAGAAAGGATAAAAAAAAAGAAACATCGATTGACGAAAGAGAGATAATTTACGAGATACGATCCATCTGTATCTAACGTATCAATTCAAAATATTGGTCCTAAAAAGATGAATTCTGTACTGTATTCCGAAATGTTCTGATATGTGTGATGAATACATACTTATTAGATTTGTTACTAGTATGAAAGAATTGAGTTTAGTTCCATATGTAAAAAAAAGAGTTTTGGTGGATAAAAATAGCTTCTTATTATGGTTGTTCCGTATTCGTCCGCTTGCTTTATTCTATGGGCCACAACACAACGGTATTACCAACGGAACGGGGGAAATAGAATCGAACATGTTTTGCTCGAATAAACGTTCCGAAGAAACTTCAGTTATATTAAAAAGGGGATTCCTGAGTTCCTTCCCTCATGCGGAGAAAGCATTCATTCTTCAGTTCATTTCAAAATACTTCAATTGGTACGCGCAAGAAATAGGCCGATTCAGCAGCTTTTTGTTCAATTTCTCGTGGAGTAAAATTCTCATCGGTACGAGTCAAGGGAATGGCTCCCTGGCCTCTGATTTCCATATAAAGGACACGACGAGGATAAAGACCCTCTTTAACTTCCATTCTGATTGACTGGATATCTCTCATAAGGAATCGAAGGAAGATGCGACGATTTATTCCAGGAAATCCCCAACGAAAAATACACACTATTCCTTCTTTTCTATCAAAAAGATCATAACCACTACCTACATTCCACGAAATTGTGCACCCCAAATAGGAACTAATGAACAGACCAGCGATCCCGTAGAAAGACATCACGATTCCTTGGGGAAAAAAAAGGATTTCCTGAGAGGGAAATACGGATATCAGATTCCTACCAAGATAACTGGAAGTTCCAACCAATAAGAATCCTAGTGAACCTAAAAAAAGGATACAGGCCCAGCAGAAATTACTTGTTTTTCGAGACCCCGTTATAAGTTCTATCCATATACGTTCGGATTGCCAGTTCATACTCGATCCAGTTGCATTCTATTGGAATTGAGAGAATAGAATAAGCCAAATGAATTTGACTTTACTTTTTTTTTTTGTTTTGATCCCGAAGTAACTCTCATCAACTAGCACTATTATGATGTAAACCATTAGGAGTAATTCATCGAATTGGTTAGATAGAAAATAATAACATCCCCTTCATATGATCCCACTATGTATATCTACATACATATAGATACATTGACTTTCTATTTCAGATATTCGCTGATCTATTTGAAAACAAAAACAGCTATACCCACATACAATATACATGCATTTATCCATATATCATGGATCTGCATGCATAACAATAACAGCTTTTTTATTTGTGCTCGGAGGGAGTCACATGTCGTACCGTACCCTATTCCACTAAAAGATATCTGTATTATGATCCAAGTCCAAGTGTTAAAATAAATTGATGAGATTTGATCCCATCGGATCTAAACAATCTTGTTTTTTTGAACATGAAGAGATAAAGAAGCCATTGCAATTGCCGGAAATACTAGGCCCACTAAAGGCACAAAAATAGAGGGTAAATTGAAATCTGTCATAGAATAGGTGCCTCGATTTAATATTTGTACTTATTATAAATTTGTACTTGTTAGAAATATATCTTATGATAAGTATATTTATTATAAGTATATAATAAGTGCAAGGAATGTAGAACTAAATAAGTGTACCTATTCATCTTTCTACACAAAATATATGTATGATAATCCGCTTTTTTATTCTTGTTCTCCCGTCCTTATCTTATAATAAAGAGTTTCTTACGAGTTCCCTAAGGATTCGTTAGAATACGATCCAACAGGGATTCATAGTAAAAAAAAAGGAGGTTCTCGGGAGATATAGATAGAGAAATATGCAACATTTCTATTATAGATTTTCATTATTCTATATATTAATACGT